CATAACATCTATGTCAGCTTTTGTCTGAATATAGACAAAACAAATCGCTTTTTAGATGATCCCTTTAGAAGAGAGTGATTATAACAACCTTTCTAGTTACTTCGTTCTCTATTTTTATTCGATAAGATCCTGAGGAAAGGGATTTTGTTTCCACCGAGCTAAAAGAATAGGTCGATGCCTCTAGTAAACCAAAGTCATCGTTTAATAGCTATTTTGCTTCAATTTTTTCGCTACCAATAAAAAATTGAAGATTTAGTTACGATTTGAAACCTAATTTCCTATCTTCATCCATGGACCCCTTACTCATACTTATGGGAGTATTAATCCAATTCAATAATTATGTTTCGCAATTTTATAATCCAATTTCTCACTTTCTAAGTGACTTTTGGATCCAAATCACGAGAATGTATATTTTTCTCGAATCTGTCATTGAGAAGTAAAGGATTAAATCCTTTTTTAGAAATAAAGTTTTTGATCGGAATATGAATTATGAATCAAACCGAAAGCAAAGACCCTTTAACTGTTAAAGGGTTAATAAAACGAATCACACTTTTACCACTAAACTATACCCGCTACAATGTAATTATTGTATACAACTGAACTTTTTGTCGAATAGGGAAATTGGACACAATCAAGATAGGATCATCAAAAAACCATCACAGTTAGAGTGTTGACCTCTTTTTTTAGTTTTCGTGGATGGAAATAGTCCTTCCTTGTTCTTGCTTGAATATTTTTTATTTTATTTTCTATAATATATATATTATTATATATATTAAAATTAAAATATATATAAAATATATATTAAAATATATATTTTGTTTTGATTTTCAAATCAGATAAATCATTATTATTTATCTATAAATTTGTTGGAACAAAAAAAGGCCCGGCTAGGTACTGACCAGGCCAGGCCGTGTCTGTCAATAAGAAGGGCCTTTCAAACAAAATCAATGCAAGGGGGTCTTCTTTAGTTTTCTTTATATTGTTGGCGCTTTCGAAACCTTTATGTTATTTATCGCAATTAAATTGCTGATAAAAGGTGTACATATCTATATAATAGAGAAAGAAAAGAGAGAAAAAAAGACTCCTTACTTTATACTTTATGTGTAATCTAACAGAGTAATTATCTTTTAAAAGTAATTATCTTTTAAAATTTGGAGAGATGGCTGAGTGGACTAAAGCGTCGGATTGCTAATCCGTTGTACGAGTTATTCGTACCGAGGGTTCGAATCCCTCTCTTTCCGTTTCCGTTGATGACTTGATTTTTTTTCAAATTTTGCAAATCTTTTCACATAAAATACTAAGAAAAATAAAATATAAAAGAAAAATCCCTTTTATTCTTCACGCCCAGGATTACGTCCGGGATCATTAGATAGGAATCCAAAGATGAAGAGAGAAACAAAAAATATCACTACTGTGTAAACGAAGAGTTTGAGAGTAAGCATTACACAATCTCCAAGATAATTTTTTGGAAAAAAAAGAGAATAGATCCTCCATTTTTCTAACACATGTACTATTTGGATACCAAGAAAGGAGTTGGATACCAAGAAAGGAGGTTCTTTATGGAAATAGGAAATAATTTTCAGAAATTCATTTGGAATAAGAGTTTTTCACTAACCAAAAAATTTTCACATCCACAATTAGATATTGCGGGGGGCCCTAATTAATAACCTATAGGGTTAGGGCTTTTTTACTGAAAAGGGTTAAAAATGAGAAAAATAAAAGGGAGTAAGCCAGACTTTTCTCGACTATCAAAGAATTTCAATGTTTGAGTCGGGGGTTCATACTCTAAAACTTATCTGATCTTATCAATTGTTAGAACTTTTTCGCGCATAAATCATGAATTTTCTCTGATATTATTAAATTAAATTAAAGATCTCATCGAAAACTTACAGCAGCTTGCCAAACAAAAGCTAAGAGAAAAAAGAAGACAGGTATGACTGGCATAAAATCTACGATTGGATTCAAAAAAGCATAGGCCTCGGGCAATTTTCCGAAGAAAAAACTACTCGAATAAAGGGCAGAATTAAGACAGATCCAGATCAAACTAAAAATATTAAGCATAACAGACTTTTTGTTCTTGGAGATAATTGCATTTTGATTGAGTTATTGATATAAGTAAGGAAAATAAATAAGGAAAAAGAGAAAATTTAAGGTAGACAAAAAATCCTTCTTTTGAACCCACCCAATCAAAAATCCTCCAATTCTCAAAAGAGAATAGAAGAAATCATACTTTCATACAATATCTTAATTGAATTCTATCTAATGATCAATAAATTAAGTTGAAGTCTATATCTACACGTATCAAAATCCTAGTAATAATTTATTTTATTCTAGAAATATTTCGATTGGGGTTGACAAAGAACCATTATTCTTTATATTAGTATTAGTGTTGAATAAACATCTATAATGGGGCGTGGCCAAGAGGTAAGGCAACGGGTTTTGGTCCCGCTATTCGGAGGTTCGAATCCTTCCGTCCCAGAGCATATCCATTGTGTTATTTTTTAATTTAAAATAGAATAAAGAAGGTTTTATTTAAAGTCTAATTTTAGGTGTAATGTGTTTCTTTTTTCTGATTTTTATCTTTTATGAATCATACTTTTTTCACAAACTTAACTCAATCGAGTTCAAACAACACGCAGGTGTAAATTAATCTATTTAGGATCCGAGTAAGATGGGAACATGGATTCCATAAGTTTGAATTCAAATTAAAAAAAGGCAGTTGGTCTTTTCATCATATGTTAAAAATATTCCTATTTAGAGAAGTTAGTTATTTAGAAAAACCCTCCGCCCCATATCTATTTTCTATTTTATCAAAATTGAAATTTTCAACGATTCTATCTATTATTCTTTATCTCATAAATGGGTTAGTCTAATTATTTATGAATTTTTCTATAGATTTCTGAATTCTAACTATATTTGGTACTAATAAAATTCACTCAAACTCAATAGAATTAAGTCCCTTAATGTTAATATAGGTTAGGTTGAAATAAAAAAAGGAACAGCTTAATCTGGATTTCTTTGGTTTTGTGCCTAGGCAGTTTGTATCTGCGATCAGAATCCCCTTTTTAATTTCTGTTATGTCCCGTTATTACCACGGAATGGGTGAGCAGATAAGAATTAATCATTAGTGGGATATATTAAGATATTTGAGTCTGCCCGAACTAGATTATCAAAAATTTAACAAAAATCTAATGTTATATATGTAATTATATGTTTAACAATCGATGTTTTTTCTTTGAATCTCTGTTTTGGGTATTTCATGTTGGGTCCTAATGAAAAATTGTAAATCTATGTAACACATGAGAGGGTGGTGTTTTATATCTTTTATTGTTTTTTATTCACTTTCTATTTATAGCAAGATAAAATGTTACTTAAAAATACATATAAAATGAGGAAAAGTTTATCGTATATGTTTTTATTGTTCTATTTCACTAAAAAAAGTCTTTCAATTTTTGTGTGAAAAAGGTTTGTGTTGTGATACGAAAATTACAAATTTAAATTTGTAATATAGACTATTTATATTAGAATGGTGACAAAATAGTTGTTCAGTTGATTTGATATATAGGAAAACCCCTCCCTTACCTTTTTTTGTTTGCTCTAGTTTATTAATTTAATTCAATTAAGAAGGACTTATCTTTTCTATGATGATCAAATGTGGTCCTTACTGTCAATTTTCTTCAAATAATGATACGAGCTTTTTAATTATGAATGTTTTTGAAAATGATGAATATTTTTAATGATTCCTTAGAAGTTAAATGGACTCTTTGATAGAGGTCTTATTAAAACTTCTTTAGAAAAATCTTTATTGATCTATAAAAGGCGTATAGAGTATGACGTCTATGCACTAATTGAACCAATGACTATTCATGATTCCATAATTGAATCAATTCCATACCGGTTCCAAATTAGAGGAATGTTATGCTAAAACTTCGTTTGAAACGATGTGGTAGAAAGCAACGTGCGACTTGAAGGAGACGATCCATTGTGGATTCTTTATTATATCCACCATTTTCTATTTATATAGGAATGAAAGTGCTCTTGGCTCGACATCATTTGGTAATCTAAACAGTCCAGGATAGAGCTCGAGTAGAAAGTATTAATTGATTTCTCGGAGCAAAAATCTAGGGTTAATACAAATCAATAAATTGGAATAACTTCGTGAATATAACTTTGATATAAAAATCTAAAGGATCCCATTCGAGGAAGTTTCTCATTCAAAAGGAAAATTTGTTGGGATTAATCAAACTTTTTCGACCCAAAGTCTATCACGCGGGAATCAATTGTCCACAAGATTCTTTGATAGAAGGAAATTCCAAAAAGGGGTATGTTGCTGCCATTTTGAAAGGATTAAGAAGGACCGAAGTAATGTCTAAACCCAACGATTGCTAAACTAAAGGATCCCAGAACAAGGAAACACCATTTTAATTGTCTCAATAACTGAGCCCGACTTAGTATCTTAAGATAAGAAATAAAAATTTTAACGGAGACAAATAAGGGGGTAAAGACCACTCAACAAATGAAATTGCCTAAAAATTTTCTTTTGAGCTATTTAACAGTTATCTAACTTGAGTTATGAGTACGAATGATTTCTTTTTTATTTTCAAGAATGAAAAAGAAAAAAAAAGACTTAAACCATAGTCTAATTGATTTGATGATTTTATGCACCCTTTTATGATTTACTAGAATTCAATACATAGATAAAACTTCGAATCAAATTATTTTTCTCGAGCCGTACGAAGAGAAAACTTCCTATACGTTTCTAGGAGGGGTATTGTTCATCTACATCTATCTCAATGAGCTGTCTATCGAATCGTTGCAATTGATGTTCGATCCCGAAGAGAAGGAAAAGATCTGCATAAAGTGGGTTTTTATGATCCGATAAAGAATCAAACTTATTTAAACGTTACTGCTATTCTATATTTCCTTGAAAGGGGTGCTCAACCTACAGGAACTGTTCAGGATATTTTTAAAAAGGAGGGGGTTTTTAAGGAACTTCGCCCTAATCAAAATTAACTTAAGTAAAGAAATGCAAAAGGGGGGGTAAATAAAAAAGAATAGAAAAAGATTCTCTAAAATTATATAAAAGTCACTACCCCCCCCTTCCCGCCCTATTAGTATCTATTTATCATTTTTTCCCATATTATATGCGACAAAGTCTTATAACAAAGAAAGAACGGGGGAGTTAAGTTTGCTTATTCTACTTATTTTTTTTTATTGAATACATTTTTGATTGGTGTGGATTAAATAAATCGGGGAATTTTTCACTACCTCCTTATTTATTTTCTCATCTACACGTGTAGACATGTAGAATAGAATTTATTAGATAATTAGATATGCAGTGTCAATCCAATAATTTGATTAGTTTGTATTTTAACTGTCAATTGAATTTATTATATTTTTTTTTAGATATATTCTTTTCGGAACATTTATATTGACAACAGCGTATCAAACAAATATAATTCATTGTGATAAGTCAAGTGGATCTATTTAGTTTCGTCCCCTAGGTTTGTTTTTTTTTACTTTCAAACCACGGATTGTATTATATACAAGGTTTTTTTGATTGATTGAAATTGATTGAAAAAGTAAATAAGAGGGGGTCGGTCTATAAATTTTTATATTTATCTATATTTTTGTTTTTATCGAATTTTTTCTGAGAATTTCTTGTATTTTCATCTGACTCTATTTATTTCATTTTTATGTTTTGAATGCATTAGAAAATTGTTTTATTTGTTATCTCAACACTTTGATTGCTTCGTCTAATATCTTTGTTGAATTTATTTTCATTCTGATTGTATCTATACACCTAATATATTAATTTTATAGATTTATTTTAATTGATTCTTCGGGTTGCTAACTCAACGGTAGAGTACTCGGCTTTTAAGTGCGGCTAGCATCTTTTACACATTTAGATGAAGCAAGGAATTCATCTATACCATCGGTAAAGTTTGGAAGACCACGACTGATCCTGAAAGGGAATGAATGGAAAAAATAGCATGTCGGATTGAGGGAGAGTTCTGAGAATGTTTCATTTTTACCGGATTCAGTAGAAAAGAAAACCCGGTTCGACTTCTTGGATATGTAAGAAAATAAAGTTAGTTGGGTTGAATCAATAAATGGATAGGGCCTCGCGGCTTCAATTAATTATAGAGAAAGATAAAACAACGAGCTTCTGTTCTGAATTTGGAATTATTTCCTGATCTAATTAGACGTTAAAAATATATTAGTGCCCGGTGCAGGAAAGCTTTCTGTCCCATGAGTGAATTCTCAAATTTTTCAATGAATCCTAACTATTCTAATTCTCCATTATGAAACGGGGATGTGTGTGTAGAAGAAGCAGTATATTGATAAAGAAAGTTTTTCCGAAATCAAAAGAGCGATTGGGTTGAAAAAATAAAAGATTTCTAACCATCTTGTTATCCTATAACATAGACTAAAAATGGAAAAAAGAGAGGACAGAGAATCTGTTTATACTCGCCCCCGAGGTATCTATTATTACTAAAATACTTTGTTTTGACTGTATCGCACTATGTATCATTTGATAACCCCCAAATCTTCTACCTTTGGTTCAAATTTAATATCAAATGGAGGAAATCCAAAGATATTTACAGCTTGATAGATCTCAACAACACGACTTTCTATATCCACTTATCTTTCAGGAGTATATTTATGCACTTGCTCATGATCATAGTTTAAACCGATCTATTTTGTTAGAAAATCCAGGTTATGATAATAAATCCAGTTTCCTAATTGTAAAACGCTTAATTACTCGAATTTATCAACAAAATCATTTTATTGTTTTTGCTAATGATTCTAATCAAAATCTATTTTTTGGTCACAACAATAATTTATATTATCAAACGATATCAGAAGGACTTGCATTTATTGTGGAAATTCCATTTTTTATACGATTAATATTTTCTCAAAAGGGGACTCAAAGGGGGAAAGGGGTATTAAAATATCATAATTTACGATCAATTCATTCACCATTTCCTTTCTTAGAGAACAATTTTTCACATTTAAATTCTGTGTTAGATATACTAATACCCCATCCTGTCCATCTGGAAATCTTGATTCAAAACCTTCGTTATTGGGTAAAAGACGCCTCTTACTTGCATTTATTACGATTCTTTTTCCACGAATATTGGAATTGGAATACTCTTATTGATAGAAAGAAACCCGGTTTTTATTTTTCACCAAAAAGAAATCAAAAATTATTCTTCTTGTTATATAATTCTCATGTATGTGAATACGAATCCATTTTCGTCTTTCTACGTAAGCAATCTTCTTATTTGCGATCAACATCTTTTGGAGTCTTTCTTGAACGAATATATTTCTATGAAAAAATAGAACGTCTTGTAGGAGTCTTTGCTAAGTATTTTCAAGCCAGTCTATGGTTGTTCAAAGATCCTTTCATACATTATGTTAGGTATCAAGGAAAATCCATTCTGGTTTCAAATGGGACGCCTCTTTTGATGAATAAATGGAAATCTTACCTTGTCA